TTAAAAATAAGCTAAGAGAAGCTTTTGGGTTCATACCCCAAATATAAAGGAATCCCCTTTTTTTTAAATAAATAAAGTGCCTGATTAAAAGGATTATTCTGATAGGATAAATAATGTAAAATATTACCTTTATTATATTTATATTTTATAGAATTAAACTATACCTAATAACTTCAAAAATTATTGTGCATCTTACACTAAAATATAAAATTTTTTATGAATAAATTTCATCTTAAAATTAACTTAATTTTTATTTTTTATTTTAATTACCCCCAATTCTAATAAAATATTTTTTCTTTTTATTTTATTTTTTAGAACATTAATCTCTATTTCCTCTAATTCTTGATTAGGTTGTTGAATTGGACTAGAAATTAATTTATTAAGATTTATCCCTCTTATATCCTCCCCCAATAATTTATTAAATTCAGAAACTTCCCTAAAATACTTTCTAACTCAATCTATTGCCTCTATTAATTTTTTATTTGCTATTTTATTAAATTTATTTTTAATAAATTTTTTTTTTAATAATTTTTTTTCAATTATTATTAATTCAGCAATATTAATAAAAATAGGATCTATTCCTTTTCATTTTTGATTCCCAAATATTATAGAAGGTCTTTCATGAATTAATTGTTTTATTTTAATAACTTGACAAAAAATTACCCCCATAATTTTATTGTCATATTATTTAAATTTTAGATACCTATATGTAATTATAATTTTTAATGTTTTAGTGGGAGCTATTAGAAGTTTTAATCAAACTTCATTACGAAAATTAATAGCTTTTTCCTCTATTAATAATTTAGGTTGGATAATTTCTTCAATAATTATTAGTGAAAATTTATGATTTATTTATTTTATTTTTTATTCAATTTTTACATTTATTATATGCTTTTTATTTTATATAATTAATACATTTTATATTAATCAATTATTTTTTTTTAATATAAATTTTTTAATTAAAATTTCAATTATAATTAATTTCTTATCTTTAGGAGGATTGCCCCCTTTCTTAGGATTTTTCCCTAAATGATTAGTTATTAATTATTTATTGAATAATAATTTTATTATTATTTCATTTATTTTTGTAATATCAAGTTTAATTTTATTATTTGTTTATATTCGAATTATTTATTCTTCTTTAATATTTTTTTCTTTTAAATTAAAATGATTTAAAATTTTTATAAAAAATAACTATTTAATTTCAATTTATTTTTTCAATTTCATTTCATTATTAGGTATAATTGCTAGAACTTTTTTTTTCTAAGGTTTTAAGTTAATATAAACTAATAATCTTCAAAATTATTTATAAAGAAATTTCTTTAAGCCTTAGTAATTACTACACCTTAAAATTTGCAATTTTATATCATTATTTGAATATAAGGCTTAATAAAAGAGAAATTTCTCGTTAATAAATTTACAATTTATCGCTTATATCCTCAGCCATTTTATTATTTAGCGAAAATGACTTTTTTCTACAAATCATAAAGATATTGGAACTTTATATTTTATTTTTGGAATTTGAGCAGGGATAGTAGGAACTTCCCTTAGTTTATTAATTCGAACAGAACTAGGAAATCCTGGATCTTTAATTGGAGATGATCAAATTTATAATACTATTGTAACTGCCCATGCTTTTATTATAATTTTTTTTATAGTTATACCTATTATAATTGGAGGATTTGGTAATTGATTAGTCCCTCTAATATTAGGAGCCCCAGATATAGCTTTCCCCCGCATAAATAATATAAGATTCTGACTTCTTCCCCCCTCTCTAATTTTATTAATTTCTAGTAGAATTGTTGAGAAAGGAGCCGGAACTGGATGAACAGTTTATCCCCCACTTTCATCTAATATTGCCCACGGAGGAGCTTCTGTAGATTTAGCTATTTTTTCACTACATTTAGCTGGTATTTCATCTATTTTAGGAGCTATTAATTTTATTACAACTATTATTAATATGCGAATTAATAATATATCATTTGATCAAATACCTTTATTTGTTTGATCTGTAGGAATTACAGCTTTACTTCTATTACTATCCTTACCTGTATTAGCTGGAGCTATTACTATATTATTAACAGATCGAAATCTTAATACTTCATTTTTCGACCCTGCTGGAGGAGGAGATCCAATTCTTTATCAACATTTATTTTGATTTTTTGGTCATCCAGAAGTTTACATTTTAATTTTACCAGGATTCGGTATAATTTCTCACATGATTTCCCAAGAAAGTGGAAAAAAGGAAACTTTTGGTTGTTTAGGTATAATTTATGCTATAATAGCAATTGGATTATTAGGATTTATTGTTTGAGCCCATCATATATTCACTGTTGGAATAGATATTGATACTCGAGCTTATTTTACTTCAGCAACTATAATTATTGCTGTGCCTACGGGAATTAAAATTTTTAGTTGGTTAGCAACTTTACATGGTACCCAAATTAATTATAGTCCTTCAATATTATGAAGATTAGGATTCATTTTTTTATTTACTGTTGGAGGATTAACTGGTGTAGTTTTAGCTAATTCATCTATTGATATTACATTACATGATACTTATTATGTAGTAGCTCATTTTCACTATGTATTATCTATAGGAGCTGTATTTGCTATTTTTGGGGGATTTATTCATTGATATCCTTTATTTACAGGATTAATAATAAATCCTTATTTATTAAAAATTCAATTTATTTCAATATTTATTGGAGTTAATTTAACTTTCTTTCCACAACATTTCTTAGGATTAGCAGGTATACCTCGTCGTTATTCAGATTACCCAGATAGTTTTATTTCTTGAAATATTATTTCTTCTTTTGGATCCTATATTTCATTATTTTCTTTAATTATAATAATTCTTATTGTATGAGAATCCATAATTAATCAACGTATAATTTTATTCTCATTAAATATATCCTCATCTATTGAATGATACCAAAATTTACCTCCTGCTGAACATTCTTATAATGAACTCCCTATCTTAAGTAATTTCTAATATGGCAGACTATATGTAATGGATTTAAACCCCATTTATAAAGGAATTACCTTTTTTTAGAAATAGCAACATGATCTAATCTTAATTATCAAAATAGAGCCTCTCCATTAATAGAACAAATTATTTTTTTTCATGATCATACTTTAATTATTTTAATTATAATTACAATTTTAGTATCTCATTTAATAATTAATTTATTTTTTAATAAATATATTAATCGATTTTTATTAGAAGGACAAATAATTGAATTAATTTGAACTATTTTACCAGCAATTACCCTTATTTTTATTGCCCTTCCTTCTTTACGTCTTTTATATTTAATAGACGAATTAAATAACCCATTAATCACCTTAAAATCAATTGGGCATCAATGATACTGAAGATATGAATATTCAGATTTTAATAATATTGAATTTGATTCTTATATAATTCAACCTAATGAAAATATTTCTGATTTTCGTCTTCTTGATGTAGATAATCGAATTATTTTACCTATAAATAATCAAATTCGAATTTTAATTACTGCCACTGATGTTATTCATTCCTGAACAATTCCAGCATTAAGTGTAAAAGTTGATGCTAATCCAGGTCGATTAAATCAAACAAGATTTTTCATTAATCGCCCAGGAATTTTTTTTGGCCAATGTTCAGAAATTTGTGGGGCTAATCATAGATTTATACCTATTGTAGTAGAAAGAATTTCAATTAAAAACTTTATTAATTGAATTAATAGTTATTCATTAGATGACTGAAAGCAAGTACTGGTCTCTTAAACCATTTTATAGTAAATTAGCAATTACTTCTAATGAAAGAATTAGTTAATTTATAACATAAATATGTCAAATTTAAATTATTACATTAGTAATATTCTTTTATTCCTCAAATAATACCAATTAATTGAATCTTTTCTTTATTTTTTTTTATTATTATTTTTATTATTTTTAATATTATAAACTATTTTATTTTTAATTATAAAATTAATATTATTAAATCTAATAATATTAAATTAAAAAATAACTTTACCTGAAAATGATAAATAATTTATTTTCAATTTTTGATCCTTCCACTAATTTATTTAATTTATCTATTAATTGAATTAGAACATTTATTGGATTAATATTTATTCCTTATTCTTTTTGATTAATTCCTAATCGTCATTTTATTTTATGAAATTTTATTTCTAATAAACTTCATAATGAATTTAAAACTCTATTAGGTCCTAATAGATTTAATGGATCAACTTTTATTTTTATTTCATTATTTTTTTTTATTTTATTTAATAATTTTTTAGGATTATTCCCCTATATTTTTACTAGAACTAGTCATTTAAATATTTCATTATCTTTATCATTAACATTATGATTGAGATTTATAATTTATGGATGAATTAATAATACTCAACATATATTTATTCATATAATTCCCCAAGGAACTCCAACAATTTTAATACCTTTTATAGTTTTAATTGAAACTATTAGTAATATTATTCGACCCGGAACTTTAGCAGTTCGTCTAACTGCTAATATAATTGCAGGTCATTTACTATTAACTTTATTAAGAAGAACTGGAATTAACATACCTAATTATCTAATAATTATTTTAGTATTTATTCAAATTTTATTATTAATTTTAGAATCAGCTGTTGCTGTAATTCAATCTTATGTTATTACTATTTTAAGAACTCTTTATTCTAGAGAAATTAATTAAAATGACCCTTAATCATAATCACCCCTATCATTTAGTTGATTATAGCCCATGACCATTAACAGGAGCTATTGGTGTAATAACTTTAGTTACTGGTTTAATTAAATGATTTCATAATTTTAGATTAAATTTATTTATTTTAGGATATATTATTGTTTTATTAACAATATATCAATGATGACGAGATATTTATCGAGAAGGAACTTTTCAAGGTAAACATACAATTTTAGTAACCAAAGGTCTTCGTTGAGGTATAATTTTATTTATTATTTCAGAAATTTTTTTTTTTATTTCATTTTTCTGAGCTTTTTTTCATAGAAGTTTATCTCCAAATATTGAAATTGGATTAATATGACCTCCAATTAGAATTATTCCTTTTAATCCTTTCCAAATTCCTTTATTAAATACTATTATTTTAATTACTTCAGGAATTACTGTAACATGAGCTCATCATGCTTTAATAGAAAATAATTATACTCAAACTTCTCAAAGATTATTTATTACAATTTTATTAGGAATTTATTTTACCATTCTTCAAGCTTATGAATATATTGAAGCCCCATTTACTATTGCAGATAGAGTATATGGCTCTACATTTTTTATAACAACAGGATTTCATGGTATTCATGTAATTATTGGAACTATTTTTTTATTAATATGTTTTATTCGACATTTAAATAATCACTTTTCAAGAACTCATCACTTTGGATTTGAAGCAGCAGCTTGATATTGACATTTTGTAGATGTTGTATGATTATTTCTTTATATTTCTATTTATTGATGAGGAAATTAACTATTTATATAATATATTTAGTATATTTGACTTCCAATCAAAAAGTTTAATAATTTATTAATATAAATAATTAATTTACTATTAACTTTATCTATAATTATTATTATTATTCCAAATATTTTTATAATAATTTCATTTATTTTATCTAAAAAATCTTTACTTGACCGAGAAAAATGCTCACCTTTTGAATGTGGATTTGACCCCAAATCTTTAGCCCGTATTCCATTTTCTTTACATTTTTTTTTAATCACTGTAATTTTTTTAATTTTTGATGTAGAAATTGCACTTATTTTTCCATTAATTCCTACTTTTTTAATAACTAATTTTATAACTTGATTTAAAATTAGTTTTTTTTTTATTATTATATTATTAATTGGTTTATACCATGAATGAAATCAACATATATTAAATTGAACAAATTAAATTAGGATTATAGTTTATTTAAAACATTTGATTTGCATTCAAAAAATATTGAATTTCAATTTATCTTAATAAATAAGAAGCAATTTGCATTTAATTTCGACTTAAAAGATAGAGTTTATTACTCCTTATTTATTAATTGAAACCAAAATAGAGGTATATCACTGTTAATGATAAAATTGAATAAAAATTCCAATTAGAAATATAAAATAATTAAGCTGCTAACTTAATTTATAGTGATTAAAATCATTAATATTTCTTATTTATATAGTTTAAATTAAAACATTACATTTTCATTGTAATAATAAAAAAAATTTTTTATAAATATTTAAAGACCAAATGATCACCCTAATATCTTCAATATTATACTCTTAAATTTAAGCTATTTAAATAAATTATAATTAAAATAATATAAATTATAATTCATAAAACAAATCTAAATAAATAAATTTTAAAATTATTTATTTGATAAATAATATTAATTAATGAATAATACTTAATAATCTTGTAAAACCCTTGCCCTCTATACATTTCTCTTCAACCTATATCAATATTTTTAATTAAATTTTGTCCAAAATTTAAAAAATAATAATTTAAACCATAAGTTGATAAATTAGGTAAAAATAATATTACAGTTGAGAAAAATCTAAAATTATAAAATATTAAAAATTTATTTAAAGAGTAAATTTTTATATTTCTAATTAAAAATCCCATTATTGCCCCAACTAAACTAATATAAATTACTATTATTTTTAAAGAAAAAGGTAAATAAATTATATAAGGATATCTAAAAATTATTCATCTTAAAAATCTTCCAGAAACTAAACTTATAAATAATAAAATAAATATTCTTTTTAATATTGTATAATCCTCATCATATAAATTATATCCTCTTAATAAATTAAAATCATTAATTATTAAATAAATTAATAAACGCATAGTATAAAATATTGTTAACCCTGTAGAAAAATAATATAAATAAAATACTAATAAATTTAAATTTCTTAAACTAACTATTTCTAAAATAATATCCTTTGAATAAAACCCCGCTAAAAAAGGAATACCACATAAGGCTAAATTTGAAATATTTAAACATAAAGAAGTTAAAGGAATATATAAACTAATACCCCCTATTAATCGAATATCTTGATTATCATTTATTATGTGAATAACAACCCCAGCACATATAAATAATAAAGCCTTAAATATTGCATGAGTTAATAAATGAAAAAAAGCTAAATCATAAAATCCTATTCTTAAAATTCTTATTATTAAACCCAATTGACTTAAAGTTGATAAAGCAATAATTTTTTTTAAATCAAATTCATAATTTGCACAAATACCAGCTATTATCATAGTTAACCCAGATAATAATAATAAAATTTTAAAAAAAAATATATCAACTAATAAATTATTAAACCGAATTAATAAATAAACTCCTGCAGTTACTAAAGTTGAAGAATGAACTAAAGCTGAAACTGGAGTAGGAGCCGCTATAGCTGCAGGTAACCAAGATCTAAAAGGAATTTGAGCTCTTTTAGTTATTGCAGCAACAATTACTAGTAAACCAATAACTTTTATTGAAAAATCATTTACTATAAAATTTAAATAAAAAATATAATTTCAACTACCATAATTTAATATTCAAGCAACTAATATTAAAATTATTACATCCCCAATTCGATTAGATAAAGCCGTTAATATTCCAGCATTATAAGATTTAATATTTTGATAATAAATTACTAAACAATAAGAAACCAACCCTAATCCATCTCAACCTAAAAAAATTCTAATTATATTAGGACTAATAATTAATAAAATTATTGAAAAAACAAATAATAATACTAAAATAATAAAACGATTTAAATTTAATTCTGATCTTATATATCTTCGACTATAAAAAATAACAGAAGAAGAAATTAAAGATACAAACATTATAAATAATAAAGATATTCAATCTAATAAAATAGATATCACAATTCTTAAAGAATTAAAAGAAATAATTTCCCACTCCAAAAATACAACCATATTATTTATAATAAAATAAATTATCATAAAAAAATTAATCAATATAAAAAAAAATAAAAAAAAAAATCTAATATAGCAAATAGAATATTTATTTATGACCTAAAATGATTTATATCATATTTTTGACTCCACAAATCAATATTTTTCTTAAATTATTTAAGTAAAATCAAATTATTCTATAATCAATTTTTATAACTAAAATATTTAAAGGTAATCAATGTAATATTAAAATAAGATATTCCCGTGAAGTTCCATTATAAAATCTATAAATTCCTAAATTATATTTCCCATGTTGAGTATAAGAATATAAATATAAACTATACCCAGCTCTAAAAAAAGAAATTAATATTAATAAAATAATTCTTATATAAGATCAACTTATTAATCTATTAATTAATCTAATTTCTCCTATTAAATTAAGAGAGGGGGGAGCTGCCATATTAGAAGATATTAATAAAAATCAAAATAAACTTATAGAAGGTATAAAATTTATTATTCCCCTATTTAAAAATAATCTTCGACTATGTAATCGTTCATAATTTATATTAGATAAGCAAAATATTCCTGAAGAACATAATCCATGCCCAATTATTAAAATATAGGCTCCTATAAATCCTCAATAATTTATAGTTATAATGCCCCCAATAACAATACTTATATGAGCAACAGACGAATAAGCAATTAATGATTTTATATCAATTTGACAAAAACATTTTAATCTAATATAAAATCCCCCAATTAATCTAATAATAATTCAAATTAATCTTATTTTTAAATTAATTTTTTGAAGAATAATTATAATACGTAAAAGTCCATATCCTCCTAATTTTAATATAATAGCAGCTAAAATTATTGACCCAGAAATTGGAGCCTCTACATGAGCCTTAGGTAATCATAAATGAACAAAATATATAGGTATTTTTACTAAAAAAGCTATAATTAAACACAAATATAATATTAATAAATTATAATCATAAAATTTTAAAAAATATATTATTATATAATTTATTTCATAATAAATATAAAAAATTCCTATTAATAAAGGTAAAGAAGCAAATAAAGTATAAAATAATAAATATATACCCGCTTGTATTCGCTCTGGTTGATAACCTCAACCAATAATTAATATTAAAGTAGGAATAAGTCTTCTCTCAAAAAATAAATAAAATAAAAATAAATTTATTACTCTAAAAGTTAAATATAATATAATTAATAAGAAAATGACATTAAATAAAAATAAATTAAAATAAAGATCAATTTTATACAATGATTCTCTTGCTATAATTATTAGTCTTCTAATTCAAATTCTTAATAAAATTAAACCATAAGAAATCATATCACATCCAAATATATATCTTAAATTACAAAAATTTATAATTGATAACGTTAAATTTATAAATATCAATATTATTAGTATTAATAATATTTGAACCAATCAAAATATATTTTTTTTTAAACATAAAGGTATTATAAAACCTATCATTAAAATAAATTTTATCATTAAATTAAATTAAAACTTTGAAAATAGTCATTTCCATGAGTTCGAATTATAGAAACTAAAATAGACAATCCTAATGCCCCCTCACAAACAGAAAAGACTAAAAAAGCTATTAATATATATATACTATAACCAATTATTATTAAATATATTATTATTAAAAAAAAAATTCTTAATACTATAAACTCTAAACTTATTAGAACAATTAATAAATGTTTATGTTTAGAAACAAAAATTATATTACCAAATAAAAATATAATAACTATAATAAATAATCTATTTGTCATTTAATTTAGTTTTTATAGTTTAAAAAAAACTTTGGTCTTGTAAATCAAAAATAAGAAATTTTCTTTAAAAACTTCAAAGAAAAAGATTTTTCTTTATCTATAATCTCCAAAATTATTATTTTAATAAACTATTCTTTGATATTTTAAAAATAATATTATCTTTATCTCTAATTTTTTTCTCAATTTTTTTATTTTTTATTAATCATCCTCTTGCAATAGGTATATTAATTTTAATTCAAACTCTTTTAACTTGTTTACTATCAGGAATAATAATTAATACTTATTGATTTTCATATATTTTATTTTTAATTTTTTTAGGAGGATTATTAGTTTTATTTATTTATGTATCAAGTGTAGCTTCTAATGAATTATTTAAAATTTCTTTTTTAAATAAATTTTCCCTTTCTTTTTATATTTTCTTAATTTTTATTTTTAGTTTTTTAATAAAAAATAATCTTAACTGAATAAATTTTTCTTTTAATGATGAAATATTTAATTTTTTTAATACTTTTTTATTTTTTAATAATGAATTTAATTTTAATTTATCTAAATTATATAATGAACAAACTTATTTATTAATAACAATAATAATTATTTATTTATTTATTACACTTATTGCTATTGTAAAAATTACAAATATTTTTTATGGTCCTTTACGTTCTTTTAATTAATGATAAATCTTTTTAATCCTATTCGTAAATCTCACCCAGTAATTAAAATTATTAATGGATCATTAATTGATCTTCCCTCACCTTCTAATATTTCTTCTTGATGAAATTTTGGATCTTTATTAGCTTTATGTTTAATAACTCAAATTATCACAGGATTATTTTTAACTATATATTATACAGCTAATATTGAATTAGCTTTTTATAGAGTTAATTATATTTGCCGAAATGTTAATTACGGTTGATTAATTCGAACTTTACATGCTAATGGGGCTTCATTCTTTTTTATTTGTATTTATTTTCATATTGGGCGAGGTATTTATTATGAATCGTTTAATTTAAAATTTACATGAATAATTGGAGTAATTATTTTATTTTTATTAATAGCTACAGCTTTTATAGGATATGTTTTACCTTGAGGACAAATATCTTTTTGAGGAGCTACAGTAATTACTAATTTATTATCTGCAATCCCATATTTAGGAACTATATTAGTTAACTGAATTTGAGGGGGATTCGCAGTAGATAATGCAACATTAACTCGATTTTATACTTTCCATTTTTTATTTCCTTTTATTATTTTAATATTAACAATAATTCACTTGCTATTTTTACATCAAACAGGTTCTAATAATCCTTTAGGAATTAATAGTAATTTAGATAAAATTCCTTTCCATCCATTTTTTACCTTTAAGGATTTAATTGGATTTATTATTTTAATTATATTATTAACCTTTCTTTCACTAATTAATCCATATTTATTAGGAGATCCTGATAACTTCATTCCAGCTAACCCATTGGTAACCCCTATCCATATTCAACCAGAATGATATTTTTTATTTGCTTACGCAATTTTACGATCAATTCCTAATAAATTAGGGGGAGTAATTGCATTAGTAATATCTATTTTAATTTTAATTATTTTACCTTTTACCTTTAACAAAAAAATTCAAGGAATTCAATTTTACCCCCTTAATCAAATTTTATTTTGAACTATAATTACGACAATTATTTTATTAACATGAATTGGAACACGATCAGTAGAAGCTCCATATATTATTACCGGACAATTATTAACTTTAATTTATTTTTCTTATTTTATTTTTAATCCTATTTTAAATAAATTTTGAGATAAACTAATTTTTAATTAACTTAATTAATGAGCTTGTTATAAGCATTTGTTTTGAAAACTTAAGAAAGAATAAATATTCTATTAATTTATACTAAATTTATTTAATAAATTAAAATTATTTTTAAACCTAAAAAAAATAATAAATAATTTAAAGATACTGGTAAATATCTCTTTCAACATAAATACATTAATTTATCATAACGATAACGAGGCAAAGTTCCACGTACTCAAATAAAAAAAAAAGCTAAAAATACTAATTTTAAATAAAATAATAAATTTAAATTATACCCCCCCATATAAATAATAACAAATAATAATCTTATAAATAAAATTCTTGAATACTCAGCTAAAAAAATTAAAGCAAATCCCCCTCTTCTATATTCAATATTAAATCCAGAAACTAATTCTCTTTCCCCCTCTGCAAAATCAAAAGGAGTCCGATTAGTCTCAGCTATTAAAGAGGATAAAAAACATATTCTTAAAGGAATTATTATAATAATAAATCAAATTAAATTTTGATATTCTATAAATTTAATCATATTAAAATTTATAATTATAATAATTCTAGATATTAAAATTAAAGATAATCTAACTTCATAAGAAATTGTCTGAGCAACTGCACGTAACCCCCCTAATAAAGAATAATTTCTATTAGAAGATCACCCAGCAATTAATAAAGTATAAACCCCAATTCTAGTGCAACATAAAAAAAATAGTATTCCCATATTAAAAGTAATTATATTAAATATATAAGGAATTATTAATCAAATTATTAAAGATAATATAAATCTAACAATAGGAGAAAAATAAAAAGAAAAATAATTAGAATAATTTAGATAAACTTGTTCTTTAGTAAATAACTTAATAGCATCCGAAAAAGGCTGTAATAAACCCATATACCCAACTTTATTAGGTCCCTTACGAATTTGAATATAACCTAAAATCTTTCGTTCTAATAAAATTAAAAAAGCAACCCCAACTAAAACCCCAATTAATAAAACTAAAACTCCAATAATAATATTATATAAATCTATAATTATCATATACTATTTATATAATTTAATTATACATTTATGACTTCTAAAATCAACACACTTTTCTGCCAAAATAGTATAATTAATTTAATAAAATTCTTTATAATTTAATTATTAAAAATACTTGATCCTTTCGTACTAAAATATTTTATTATTTTAAAGATAGAAACCAACCTGGCTCACACCGGTTTGAACTCAGATCATGTAAGATTTTAATGATCGAACAGATCAAAATTTTAAACTTTTGCATTTAAATTTTATCTTAATCCAACATCGAGGTCGCAAACTTTTTTTCTTATTTGTACTAAAAAAAAATATTACGCTGTTATCCCTAAGGTAATTTTTTCTTTTAATCATTATAAATGGATCAAATTTTCACTTATTTATGTATTAATTTAAAAAAAGTTATTTTAATTTTTCTGTCACCCCAACAAAATATTAATATTACTTTTAATTATTAATTATAAATATAATCTTAAATAACAATAATATAAAACTCTATAGGGTCTTCTCGTCTTTTAAATAAATCTTAGCTTTTTAACTAAAAATTAAATTCTAATTTTAAATTAGAGACAGTTTATATTTCATCAAATCTTTCATACAAGTCTTCAATTAAAAGACTATTGATTATGCTACCTTTGTACAGTCAATATACTGCAGCCCTTTAATTTTATATCAGTGGGCAGATTAGACTTTAAATTATTAATCTAAAAGACATGTTTTTGATAAACAAGTGAATATAAATTTTTGCCGAATTCCTTTAATTTAATTTAAATTAAATTTAAATTTTTATTTTTTAATATACTAATTTTATCATTACTATTAATTTTTTATTATTAAAAATTATTACTTTATAAAAAATTAAATTTTATTAAATTTTATTTTTAAAAAAATTTTTTATAATAAATTATAATTTTTAAACAATATAAATTTTAAAATTTTTAATCTAAATTAATTTAATTATAAAAATTTTTATTAAAGCTTATCCCCTAATAAATTTAATTTTAAATATTTTATCATTATTTAAATTTATAATAAAATTTTTTAAATTTTAAATTAAATTTTTTTCTAAAGAAACTAGATATATTTAAAAACGATTAACATTTCATTTCTAATTAATTATTTAAAATAATTATTCAACATTAATTTTTCTAATTAATTAACTCTTTTAAATTCGAGATTTTTTTATTTATAAAATATTTTTTAATAAACTCTGATACCCAAGATACACTAAATTAAAATTACTTTTTAATTAATTTATTTTCAACTATTTCAAATTTCTTTTACAATACTAATTAACTATAAAAATTATTATTTTTTCTTTAAAAAATACTTTAATACCCCCATATTAAAAATTTTTTTTTTATTATATTTTATTAATTTTCCCCCTCAAATTAATTAATTAACTTAATTTCTTTTCAATGTAAATGAAATACTTTTTATCAAGCTCTAATTTGTTCATTCTAGAAACACTTTCCAGTACTTCTACTTTGTTACGACTTATTTCAACTTTAAAATGAAAGTGACGGGCAATATGTACATATTTTAATATTAAATCATTTTAACAAACTAATTAAAATTACATTCAAATCCACCTTCAATTAAATTTTTCAAAATTTTTTCCGTTTAAATAAATTTATTGTAACCCATCTTTAACTTAATTATAATCTGCATCTTGATCTGAATTAATTTATATTAAAAATTTTTAAATATTATTTTTATTAAAAAATATTTTTTTAACAATGATATACAAAATAATAAATTAAGTAAATTTATTCGTGGATTATCAATTATTAGACAGATTCCTCTAAATGAACTAAAATACCGCCATATTATTTAAGTTTTAATAATATATTATCTACTATTTTAGTATTTTTAATTAAATTTTTAATAATAGGGTATCTAATCCTAGTTTATGTCAAAATTTATTAAATCATAATTTTTAAATAAATTTTAATTAAATTAAAATTTCACTTAATAATTCAATATTTATTTTATTTTAAATTTATTATTAATTATAAACTGAAATAATTTAATTTAACTTTTGTTTAACCGCAACTGCTGGCACAAAATTAGTTATTAATTCTTATATTACTAAATCTTAATTTCTTAAATTTTTAATTTTAATTACTATAAATATATAATTAACCATTATTAAAATAATTAAAATTTAACACTAAAATTTATATGTAAAATAAATTTAAAATAAATTTTCAAAACCATAAAAAATTTATCTATCTAAAAATTTTTCATATAGATTTTTATTATTTTTTTTTTTTTTTTTTTTCTTATATATTTATTTATTTTTAGTAATATTAATATAAATAATAATATAAAATGTAAACGATATATAATCTTAATAAAATTACATTATTATATCAATTATCAATAAATAATTTAATTTTATTAATTGTTTAAAATAATATTAATTAATATTTTATAATATATAAATAATTAATTTAATTTAAATTATTTATATATTATAAATAATTATTTAATTATATTTATTTATTTTATTAAAATAATTAATATTAATAAAATAAATATATATATATATATAGTTATAAATAAGGAATAATCTATGTTAAAATTAAACTAGGCCAACCCTAAAATTTTTTCATATAAAATAAAAAAAAAA